ATTATGAGTTCAATACATCCAGTTTAGCAGAAAGACGGATATTCCTTGCTCATTATCAGACAATCACTTATTCACAAACCTCGTGTGGGGCTAATAGTTTTCATTTCCCATCTCATGGAAAACCAAAACCCTTTTCGTTCCGCCTAGCCCTATCCCCCTCTAGGGGTATTTTAGTGATAGGTCCTATAGGAACTGGACGATCCTATTTGGTCAAATCCCTAGCGACAAACTCCTATCTTCCTTTCATTACGGTATTTCTGAACAAGCTGGATTTTAAAATAGTTATTGATGATCTCGATCCTGAGGACTATATGGAAGCGCTTGATGATGTGGATATTGATCGTATTGATGATGATAGCGATCCTGCTAAGGACTATATGGATGCGCTTAAAGATGTGGACGATATTGATGGTCGTGACTCTATTTATTCGAACTTGGACTCGGACCCGGAGCTGAGGGAGGAGTATACGGCGGATGATGAGATACTTAGGTATATCATCGAGTTGGAAATAGACCTAGCTTCTATCAACTTGCAATTCGAATTGGCAAGAACAATGTCTCCTTGCATAGTATGGATTCCAAACATTCATGATCTGTATGTGGATGAGTCGGAGTCCCTCGGTTTATTATTGAACTATCTCTCCGGGGATTGTGAAAGACGGTCCACTAGAGATATTCTTGTTATTGCTTCGACTCATATTCCCCAAAAAGTGGATCCCGCTCTAATAGCTCCGAATAAATTAAATACATGCATTAAGATACGAAGGCTTCTTATTCCACAACAACGAAAGCACGTTTTCACCCTTTCATATACTAGGGGATTTCACTTGGAAAAGAAAATGTTCCGTACTAATGGATTCGGGTCCATAGCCATGGGTTACAATGCACGAGATCTTGTAGCAATTACCAATGAGGCCCTATCGATTAGTATTACACAGAAGAAATCAATTATAGACACTAATACAATTAGATTCGCTCTTCATAGACAAACTTGGGAGTTGCGAGCCCATGTAAGACCGGTTCCGGATCATGGGATCCTTTTCTATCAGATAGGAAGGGCTGTTGCACAAAATGTACTTATAAATAATTGCTGCCTTATAGATCCTATATCTATCTATATGAAGAAGCAATCATGTTACGAAGGGGATCCTTATTTGTACAAATGGTTCTTCGAACTTGGAACGAACATGAAGAAATTAACGATACTTCTTTATCTTTTGAGTTGTTCTGCCGGATCGATCGCTCAAGATCTTTGGTCTCTACCCGGACCCGATGAAAAAAATTGGATCACTTCTTATAGACTCGTTGAGACGGATTCTGATCTAGTTGATGGCCTATTAGAAGTAGTAGAAGGCGCTCTGGTGGGATCCTCGCTTCTTCGGCCCGAACCAAGGAATCCCTTAGAGATGATGGAAAATGGATCTCGTTCTATCTTTGATCGTAGATTTCTCTATGAATCGGAGTTTAAAGAATGGGCAGAAGGCACCGACCCGCAACAGTTAGCGGAGGATGCAGTCGATCACATAGTTTGGGCTCCTAGAATATGGCAATCTTGGGGCTTTCTATTTGATTGGATCGAAAGGCCCAATGAATTGGAATTTCCCTATTGGGCCAGGTCATTTCGGGGCAAGCCGATCATTTCTGATGAAGTTAATGATGAATATTTTGATTATGCATTTTATGGTGAAGGGGATGGTGGATATGATGAAGAGGATGAGCTTCAAGAGAATGATTGGGAGTTCTTGCAGAGTGAAACCATGGAGTACCCGGGACGAGATAGATCTTCCAAAGAACAAGTCTTTTTTCGAAAAGGCCAATTCATTTGGGACCCTGGAGATCCACTCTTTTACATATTCAACGACGAGCTCTCTGTCTTTCTGTTTTCACATCGAGAATTCTTTGCAGATGAAGAGATGTCAAAGGGGCTTCTTCTGACTTCCCAAAGGGAGACTCTATATAAACGCGGGTTTAGCAAGAAACCGAAAGAAAAGTACTTCGAATTTTTTATTAATCGCCAGAGACGGAGACGGCTTCGAACCATTAGTTCATTATATAATAGATCTTTCCGTTCTAATATTCAATCCGCGAGTTATCAGTACTTATCAAACCTGTTCCTATCTAACGGAAGGCTGTTGGATCAAATGACAAAGACATTGTTTAGAAAAAGATGGATTTTCCCGGATGAACTGAAAATTGGATTCATGTAACAGGAGAAAGATTTCCCATTCCGTAGTCGTAAAGATATGTGGCCATGAAAGAGGGATTAAGTGGAACAGAATTGACTGGGCGGTAGAGTCGTGGAAATACTTGTTTTTTCCATATTTCGGACCTTAGCTCCACGGAACAATATGCTACTGCTGAAACATGGAAGAATTGAAATCTTAGATCAAAACACTATGTATGGATGGTATGAATGGCCTAAACAAGAATTCTTGAACAGCGAACAACCAGAGCCTATTACTCACTACATAAAAAAATTTCCATTAATGAAAGATGTAAA